GCTAAAATATCTTCCGCTTTATATGATTATCAATCGAATAAAAAGTTATTTTATGTTGCAATCCTTACATCTCCTACAACGGGTGGAGTGACAGCCAGTTTTGGTATGTTGGGGGATATCATTATTGCTGAACCCAACGCCTACATTGCATTTGCAGGTAAAAGAGTAATTGAACAAACATTGAATAAGACAGTACCTGAAGGTTCACAAGCGGCCGAATTTTTATTCCATAAGGGCTTATTCGATCTAATTGTACCCCGTAATCTTTTAAAGGGTGTTCTGAATGAGTTATTTCAGCTCCACGCTTTCTTTCCTTTGAATTATAAATCAAGTGTAGCTTTAAGTTAATTAATTTTTATTAAATAAAAAAAATTAAAGTTCAAATAGTTTTTTAGCGAACAAGTATTCAGTTAGCGAAATCAAAAGAAAAAGTATTCAGTTAGCGAAATCAAAAGAAAAAGAAAATCCGAAGAGTGGATTTTTTTGTGACATAAGCGTAAATTGTAGAAAGAATCATGCAGATAATTTTTTTTACCGATATTTCTGATTTCTAATTACGAAACCCCTATCAACAAGAGAAAAGAGTGAATTCTTTCTTCTACGAAGCAAGCTAAATAATAAAAAAACGAATTTCATTTTTTAGTTTTTTCTATATATTTCTCGAGAACCCCCCTTTTTACTAAAAATACCTATTGCTGCATTGGATTATAACGAATTTCTCGGGAGCAGAAAAAACTCTTTATTTTTTTTTAAGTTATAAAAAAAGAAAAAGATAAAAAAAGAAGAATAACAAACAAGTGGATTATCATACATATATTTCAGGTAGAAAAATGAATAAGTCCACTTAGTTAGTTCTACACTCCTTAGTATTTTATTATATATATACTCACTTAGAAATACTTAGTATAATTATATAGGAATTATAATGATTATAAGATATCTTTCTAACAATATAAATAACAATAAAAGGTAATTAAAGATTAATATAAATAACAGGTAACAGGTACAAATATTAAATCGAGGTGCCCATTCTATGATAATTCTCAACAACTTACCTTCTATTTTTGTGCCTTTAGTAGGCTTAGTATTTCCGGCAATTGCGATGGCTTCTTTATTTCTTTATGTTCAAAAAAACAAGATTTTTTAGATCCGATGGGGGTAAATTTCATCTATTTTTTTTTTTCAAGATTTAGACTTGGATCATAACATAGATATCTATTTAATATAATATGGTATAACATGTGGTTTCTTTCAAACAAAGAAGAAAGGGTTCTTTTGCAGACGTAAATGTGCTATATAAGTAAATGACCTATTTGAAAAAAAAAAAATTGGAGTGAATGCCTGACAAAGCCAATGGATCCATATGTGAATGCCTGACAAAGCCAATGGATCCATATGTGTGTAGATAGGAGATCGTATGAAAAGGCTCCTATTATTTTAGATCTAACGAATTCGATGAATTCTTCCTAAAGATTCACATCAGAATAGTGCGAGTTGATGAAAGTTACTTTGGAAACAGGAAACAAAAAAAGTAAAGTCAAATTCTGTTGGGCTAGTCTCCCACTTCCAATAAAACGCAACTGGATCGAGTATGAATTGGCGATCAGAACATATATGGATAGAATTTATAGCGGGGTCTCGAAAAATAAATAATTTCTGCTGGGCTTTAATACTTTTTTTAGGTTCATTGGGGTTTTTGTTGGTTGGAATTTCCAGTTACCTTGGCAGAAATTTGATATCTTTATTTCCGTTTCAGCAAATAAATTTTTTTCCACAAGGGCTCGTAATGTCTTTCTATGGGATTGCTGGTCTATTTATTAGCTCTTATTTGTGGTGTACAATTTCGTGGAATGTCGGTAGTGGTTATGATCAATTCGATAGAAAAGAAGGAATAGTGTGTATTTTTCGTTGGGGATTCCCTGGAAAAAATCGTCGCATCTTACTCCGATTCCTTATGAAAGATATTCAGTCTATCAGAATAGAAGCTAAAGAGGGTATTTATGCTAGGCGTGTCCTTTATATGGAAATCAGAGGCCAGGGAGCCGTTCCTTTGACTCGTACTGATGAGAATTTGACTCCACGAGAAATTGAGCAAAAAGCTGCGGAATTGGCCTATTTCTTGCGTGTACCAATTTCTTAGTAAGAGCGAAAAAATCCAAAAGTCTTTTTTTGCTATAGCAAAATTTAACTTTAAACTCAATTTTCTTCACAATACTAATACTGATGAACAAAAAAATATATACAGAACAATTAGAAAACAAAATTTTTTTGTCCGAACAATTGAGATATCCGGAAACAATATATATATTTTTTTTTCATTCGTGTACTCTTTCTTATTGGTATTGGTAGGCAATTTCTGTATTCTTTCTAAATTCTAAGGACTAACCACTGACTCACAAATAAAAAACAGGTAATAGGTTCTTCATAGGTTCGAGGCCTTGTAATAGAACTTATGCTTGATAGAAATATTAAATCCTATAGAATTGACGAATGAGGTGGGTTCATTACAAATTCACAGACGAAAAAATGGAAAAAAAAAAAAAGCATTAATTTCCCTTCTATATCTTACATCTATAGTCTTTTTGCCCTGGTGGATCTCTTTTTCATTTAAAAAAAGTCTGGAATCTTGGGTTATTAATTGGTGGAATACTAGTAAATCCGAAACTTTTTTAAATGATATTCAAGAAAAGATTATTCTAGAAAAATTCATAGAATTAGAGGAACTCTTCTTTTTGGACGAAATGATAAAGGAATACCCGGAAACACGTCTACAAAAGTTTCGTATCGGAATTCACAAAGAAACGATCCAATTGATAAAGATGTACAATGAGGATCGTATCCATACGATTTTGCACTTTTCGACAAATATAATCTGTTTCGTTATTCTAACTGCCTATTCTATTCTAGGCAACGAAGAACTTATTATTCTTAATTCTTGGGTTCAAGAATTCCTATATAACTTAAGCGACACAATAAAAGCTTTTTCTATTCTTTTATTAACCGATTTGTGTATAGGATTCCATTCACCCCATGGTTGGGAACTAATGATTGGCTCTGTCTACAAAGATTTTGGATTTGCTCATAACGATCAAATTATATCTGGCCTTGTTTCTACTTTTCCAGTCATTATCGATACAATTTTTAAATATTGGATCTTCCGTTATTTAAATCGTGTATCCCCGTCACTTGTAGTGATTTATCATTCAATGAATGACTGAAAAATGATCTACCGACCCAATTAGAATGTTTGTTATTTTGTACATAAGCAAAACATTGAAAATCCTCTTTTTTCTATACATTTAAGAGATTCGTTTCGCATTTTTCTATACATTTAAGAGATTCGTTTCGCATTTTTCCTATATTTTAGTAAAAATTATTCAGTAAATAGCATCATCGTGGATAGGGAAGTATACTAGCGACCCACCTAATTTTATTGTAGAAATTTTCGGGATCAACGATTGGACCATGCAAACTAGAAAGACCTTTTCTTGGATAAAGGAAGAGATTACTCGTTCCATTTCCGTATCGCTCATGATATATATAATAACTCAGGCGGGCATTTCAAGCGCATATCCCATTTTTGCACAGCAGGGTTATGAAAATCCACGCGAAGCAACTGGCCGTATTGTATGTGCGAATTGTCATTTAGCTAATAAGCCTGTGGATATTGAGGTTCCACAAGCGGTACTTCCTGATACTGTATTTGAAGCAGTTGTTCAAATTCCTTATGATATGCAACTGAAACAAGTTCTTGCTAATGGTAAAAAGGGAGCTTTGAATGTGGGGGCTGTTCTTATTTTACCCGAGGGGTTTGAATTAGCCCCTGCTGATCGTATTTCGCCAGAGATGAAAGAAAGGATAGGTAATCTGTCTTTTCAGAATTATCGACCTACTAAAAAAAATATCCTTGTGATAGGTCCTGTTCCTGGTCAGAAATATAGTGAAATAACCTTTCCTATTCTTTCTCCTGATCCCGCTACTAGGAAGGATGTTCACTTCTTAAAATATCCCATATACGTAGGCGGAAACCGGGGAAGGGGTCAGATTTATCCCGACGGGAGCAAAAGTAACAATACGGTTTATAATGCTACAGCAGCTGGTATAGTAAGCAAAATCATACGAAAAGAAAAAGGGGGGTATGAAATAACTATAACGGATGCGTCAGAGGGACGCCAAGTGATTGATAGTATACCTCCAGGACCGGAACTTCTTGTTTCAGAAGGCGAATCCATCAAACTGGATCAACCATTAACGAGTAATCCTAATGTGGGTGGATTTGGTCAGGGGGATGCGGAAATAGTACTTCAAGACCCATTACGTGTCCAAGGCCTTTTGGTCTTCTTGGCATCTATTATTTTGGCACAAATCTTTTTAGTTCTTAAAAAGAAACAGTTCGAGAAGGTTCAATTGTCCGAAATGAATTTCTAGATCTACGAATTTATCAACATCAAGTTCTTAAAAAGAACAAAATTTGTGTTGGCATTTTTGTATGATAAAAAAAAGAATTGTGAAAAATCTTTTGCTTTTGTTTATATTCTTTTTGTATCAGATTTTTGGAATTACTTTTTCCGTATTGGTATTGCTAGTCATATACATACTATATCCTCATTATTGGTATTGCTAGTCATATACATACTATATCCTCATTTTTTCAATTTTTATTTAAATTATAGCGGTGTAATTATGTCACTCTTGGTAAATTTCACTGTCATAGAATGTATCAATCGTTTTTCTATTCTAATAGAATCCAATTTGACTAGATATTAAGCATAAAATATGTAAGTGGAAAAGCAAAGGGAAAATTAACGAAACAAGGGATTCTAGGAGGTATTATTCTATTCGTCTTCCTAGTCTTCGACACAAGAAAAGGAATTTTCACATCCCTTTCTTGTGTCGAAATAATAATGATTCTTGATCCTACTCGTAAAAGATTCATATTAAAAGATTCATATTCATAGTTTCTATTTTTGCCAGGTTTCTCACAATCTCGTTTTTGATTT